TTTTGAAATCCGAAATCAAATAATATTGAAAAATCTATTTTTTATCTTATAGGAACTTACAACTATGCCATGAAAAGAATCCCTTTTATCTATTTTTTATCTATATAGAATATATATAGAATAGAAAGGTCTGGATATTTATTCATCTAATTATTCTTTAGAGTACAAGTACACTACTTCCGTAAACTTCGCTTCATTTATCATTTAGTTCAGTTTTAGTTTAGGTTTATTCTGTAAAATGAAATTTCATCAATAAGAATTCAATATAAATAAGAATAAGGAGTCTTTATGTCGCGTTACCGGGGACCTCGTTTCAAAAAAATACGCCGCCTGGGAGCTTTACCGGGACTAACTAATAAAAGGCCTAGAGCCGGAAGTGATCTTAGAAACCAATCACGTTCCGGTAAAAAATCTCAATATCGTATTCGTCTAGAAGAAAAACAAAAGTTGCGTTTTCATTATGGTCTTACAGAACGACAATTACTTAAATACGTTCGTATCGCCGGCAAAGCCAAGGGGTCAACAGGTCAGGTTTTACTCCAATTACTTGAAATGCGCTTGGATAACATCCTTTTTCGATTGGGTATGGCTCCGACTATTCCTGGAGCCCGTCAATTGGTTAACCATAGACATATTTTAGTCAATGGTCGTATAGTAGATATACCAAGTTATCGCTGCAAACCCCGAGATATTATTACGGCGAGGGATGAACAAAACTCTAGAGCTCTGATTCAAAATTCTTTCGATTCATCCTCTCAGGACGAAATGCCAAAACATTTGACTCTTCAACCATTCCAATATAAAGGATTAGTCAATCAAATAATAGATAGTAAATGGGTCGGTTTGAAAATAAATGAATTGCTAGTCGTAGAATATTATTCGCGCCAGACCTAAACCTAATGAAAAGAAAATAAAAAATCACAAGGGTTCGGACAATTTTGATCCCTTTCGTCGAAGTAAATTAACCTAAGGTTAAGATAAATAAGAGTTTGATCCGGATTTTTCTCCGATTTAGGTATCATAGAACGGAAGGGAGGTTTTCATTCCTTGTCTACTCTTTTCCTTTCAGTATTTTCCGTGACACAGTAATTAGTAATAAAATATATATCAAAGAAAAGAAAGGTCTAACTGTTTTGTGTTGGAATATAATTTTATATATTTTACTCTTTTGGTTAGTAAGATCAGTGAATTAGATGAAGGTACGGAAAGAGAGGGATTCGAACCCTCGGTAAACAAAAGCCTACATAGCAGTTCCAATGCTACGCCTTCAACCACTCGGCCATCTCTCCTACATAATGATTATGACCCAAAAACCGAGTGAATAGCGAGCCGGTACTAGTAGATTATTGGATAGGAACGACCAATTAATTCTAATTATAACTATAAAAAATAGATAAATTTTCATCAAAGTAAAAGAAAGATCTTTCTTTTGAGGTTAGGCGGATAAATATAAAATATGAAAACTGTTAGAAACATTCTATTCATGTTTGCAAAACCAGCCTTCGCCTCTTTTTCTGTTATTTTATATTTTATACCGGTACCGAAGGCAATCACTAAATTATAACGAATCGGCTGATTGATGGGTCTATTTTTGCACTTAGGTTAATGGATCTCTTTAGATCACGATTCTATTTAGACTATAATTCCATATCTTATATCTTAAGAATTCTCAAACTCCTTTCCAGTCCAGTATTCAGAATATATATAGTTGATTGTATAGTGTATACCTCCTATGCATACAAAATAAAACGGGCGGGTTTTTTCGTCATAGAATGGTTATTCGATCTTTTTTTCTTCTTTGGATGAGAATTCAATAAAAAAAATTTTCGTTATTCTCATCTGTAACTTCAACGAAATTGAATACTTTCTTTTGTTGGTATACTACTCCATTTACATTAGGATGAAATCGAAGCGTACTCCAATATTTATTTCTTTGTTTTTTTTTTTTGATTCCTGTCAAAAAGGAACAATTTGAATAAATATAAATACAGGGCCCATATCTTTTTTATTAGTGAATCTGTTTTTATGTTATTTCGTACTGTACAATTCTTTTCTTTGTGGGATCGGTTTACCACTAGAGGTAATGAGAATAATTATAGAATGGATTGCTACCTATGCCTAGATCGCGGATAAATGGAAATTTTATTGATAAGACCTTTTCAATTATAGCCAATATCTTATTACGAATAATTCCGACAACTTCAGGAGAAAAAGAGGCATTTACCTATTACAGAGATGGTGCGATTTGATTCTTTTTTATTGCTCTCAATCTTAGGAAAAAGACACATGATTTGGGATCGGGATAGAAATAAAAATTTTGAAAAAAAAAATCTACGCTTGTTGAAGGTAAAGTTTGGAAATAGAACAATTCCTTCTGTCGTGTATCCTCCATTAATGCAACCTCGGATGCTACGGTTTAATTGTCGACTCTAGTATTGAGCGAAAGGCTACACCTATAGGTTCTGTATTTACAGGTCAATCCTACTCCACCAGTACCAAT